GATTCCCCTATTATTTATTAGTGAACAATAATTGAATAATTCCTTCATAGAGATAGAGGACATAATTCACATGGATATAGTAAATCTCGCTTGGGCTGCTTTAATGGTAGTCTTTACGTTTTCCCTTTCACTAGTAGTATGGGGAAGGAGTGGACTCTAGAAGTACTACTAATTGAGTTTAGGAACTAAACAGTATCACTTGTTTTTATAGATCGTTCGCCAAAGTTTTTTTTTCACTATTTCAATTTAAAATTTTATTTTTAAATTGAAATAGAAATGAAAAATATCTTCATTTCGAAATTCTCTTGGATTTTAGTTGAGTAATGTATTCTATGAATAATAAATATATATGAAGAATACTCTTTCAATCAAAGAAATATTTCAATTATTTCCGTGTTCGTATTTTGAAAGTAAAAAAAGTAAAAGGAATACAAATGGTAGGAAATTTATTCCAACTGAATTCTTCATAAATTTTCTATTTCGATGAACTGACTCTTACCAAAGTTAGATATGGACCATGAGGAAGAACGGAACTTTTTTTTTTATTTTGTTTACCTCTTTACTGTTCAAAGATCAAAGAGAAAACTATTCGGTTATTCCATTACGTGGATACACATTGGGAAACAACATAGTAGTTGTCCAACGAGATACTGCACATCCTAAAATATTGTCTTGGGCGAGTCACATATTGCGCCGCTTGTTTTAGTTTGACTATTTTAGAAATTTTATTTATGTTTTGCTTGTTTTATTGAACCCATTTCATATCATGGTTCAAACGTTAAAAGTCGACGGGTTTTACTAATCCTTTTCGAAATCCGAAGAAGTCATTGATTCTTTCGATCGGGATTCATATTGAAAATAATCAGAAATCTAGGAATTCGAATCGTAAAAGTCGCTTTCGATTATTTCAAATTAATTTAATTGAAATCAACACAAATTAAATACAAATAGATAAAGTAAAGAAATAGAATTGGGATACTATATAATATACATTATCACTATATATATTATATATACGTAATTAATTATATATACGTAATTAAATCGATTTCTATATATAGAAAAGGAATATGATGATACTATTGTAGATTGATCTATGATACTATTGTAGATTGATCTATATTAATCTATATTAAATTAACCCGCATTACAATACAACTTTATACACTACAATAACAATACTAGATAGTATGGTAGAAAGAAATATCTGAATCTTTCTACCATACTATCGTATCTCATAGAATACGACTGATTCTAGTCTGCCCATTTCATTTAAGACGCGAAATTTTTATCCTTTTCTAATTTTTATCCTTTTCTTCTCTGCAATTATTGATAAGAAATAAAAAATCAAGTTTAATTCAAATTAATCACCTTGGCTGACTGTTTTTACGTATATTATAAGTAAAAAAGCAGTAGGAACTAGAATAAACAGTGCAGTAGCAATAAATGCGAGAATATTTACTTCCATAATCTCTTAATTTTTCTTTAATTCGCAATAACTCGGGAGTTAATCCCATAGAGATAATAAATCTTTCGCCTGTAAATTCAATGGGATGCATTACATCTCGATGATATCGAATCGGATCAATATCATGAATAACAATATCGGAGCTATCAAATCGATTCATCGTCAAGAATTGAATAGTATAACATAGGACGATCTTTTATCCATACTGAACTCAAAATTGGATTCCCGATACAATCAATAATTCCTTTATTTATTTATCATTCTTTTCCATTCTTTCTTTTCTATAACCTACCGCCCTCTTTGTACAATCATCTGATGAAGTATCATCTAACCGCCTTTCCACTTACCATTGGTTCTAAACAAACCCCAACAAACAATAGAAGCTCAATGAAAAAAAAGGAAGGAGCTAAGTTATAAACTCCTTTTTTTAATGATCCAATCTTCTTGGAAAACAAAAGAAGTATGATAAAGACGAGTACAAATTCCGGTATAAAAAAATCGAATATTCCATCAAATTAACTATTTTTTTATATATTTATATATAAATTTAAAAAGTTTGTTCTTTCAAGGAAAAACCTTTATAAAAAAATAAAAAAAAAAAAAAAAATTCATTACCTCGCTAATAAAAAAGTGATCCTTGTTTGATCTTTATTTTTTGAATATCCTCTTTCATTGGATTAGGAATGGGACGCATATATCAAAAGCTCAATGCGAAATTTGAATGAGATAGATTATTTCAAATTAGTAAAATTTGAAATTGAGGTTACACAAAATAGGGCCCGAAAAGGATATACTTTTATTTTAATCTTAAAAAAAAAAGTATTCTATACTATTCTATACACAGTAACTATGTTCAATTTATTTTACATTGTACAAATTCCATTTATGTATGTACTCCCGGGAAACATACTCTACTCTATTTCATATTTCACAGATCGGGAGTAATTGAAAAAGCCAGACCCAGTACAGTACGGTATCCCGTGGAATCCTGAATCTGATGCTAATAATATAATAATTGTACTAATCCACATATGCCTCTCTCCCATCAATCGAATCGGTACTAGTCGAAGAAATGGAAATTCCCCCATTTGGTTGATGATAAATGTGAAACGAAAAAGAAAAAAAGAAGAGGGATCGCTGTTGGGAATGAAATTATGTTATTTGGACTTCTTTTCACAAAAAATAGAGAGATGAATTGATATAGTTTTTTATTGGATTTGGATTCGTCGGGACTGACGGGGCTCGAACCCGCAGCTTCCGCCTTGACAGGGCGGTGCTCTGACCAATTGAACTACAATCCCAAGTAAATACCATAATAAAATAAAGTATACATATTTTTATGATTTCATTCTAACCCTTTCAATTTCGATTAGAATTGGCGTGTTGTAACAGAGCTGCGAGTGTGATATATCGATACCCATATGTATATGTACTTTAGTGAGAGCAGCCGGTATTACTAGTAATCCTTTCGTTATTGCCAAATCAATTGGATAATCACTCGTTCAATCAAAAAACTTTTTTTTTATTTACTCTTTTCCTTAAACTTTACTTTATAGTTACGGATCCTGATATGAATCTAGATCATTAGCAAGATCAGAATTTCTTGTAAAAAGAGAGTAAATAAATAGTGGTATAGATATATCATAAAATGGATTTCTTCCGTATTGGGATTGGGGGATCGGGCATTTCTGGAGAGCAACAAATGGGTTATATTATATCATTTCATGGCGGATCGGCAAATTATTGGGCCGAGCTGGATTTGAACCAGCGTAGACATATTGCCAACGAATTTACAGTCCGTCCCCATTAACCGCTCGGGCATCGACCCAGGAAGAATCAATTCCAGGCTTATTGATAATCCACGATCAACTTCCTTTCGTAGTACCCTACCCCCAGGGGAAGTCGAATCCCCGCTGCCTCCTTGAAAGAGAGATGTCCTGAACCGCTAGACGATGGGGGCAGACTTGCACGACCGCCATCATACTATGTTCATAGTATGAATAGTTTTTTAAAATTGTCAATATAATGGAATGGTATGACTCGATACGAAGGATCTTTCCGTCTTTCACGATTCTTTCTATACAATTTTTTTCGATAAAAGTTTGGTTCAAAGGCCACGCCGAATCTCTTTATCCGAATCTCTTTATCAATGATTCAATGAAATATCTTGGATCTATGTTAAATTAGTGGATACATGTATCACTCAAATGAATTTAGTTATGATGTCAATTAGGATAGTCTTGAAACAATTCATTGTATTGATATTTATCAAATCCAATATCAATAAACCGTTTTATTTTACCTATATTATATACTCTATATTAAATTATATTAAATTATTTAATTTACTTTTACTGGATAAAGTTTACTGGATAAAGAAAATTTTTCATTCCTGAATGAACCCTTATACTTATTATAAGATATATCTATGTACATCTATTATAATAAGTATATATACTAATATAATAAGTATATATACTAAACTCATAGTGTCTTTATTCAGGAATTGGATCAAACAAGCCCTTTTAACTCAGTGGTAGAGTAACGCCATGGTAAGGCGTAAGTCATCGGTTCAAATCCGATAAGGGGCTTTGATTTTTTCATAAATCATAAAACTCCGGCAGTAGTATTCATATTTGAAGTGCGAATAAAGATATTAAAGATATTGTTGATCTTTGTAATAAAGTAATAAAAAAAAAGTAACAAACCGTATAATTTAATATTTTAATATATAATCAAAATTATAACATTATAATTAATTATAGTATGGTTATAAATTTGCTATTTTAATAAATTAAATATATTATTAAATAAATAATATAATTATTATATTATAATATAATTATTATATTATAAATATTATATTAAATATTATAATGAATGTAAGGATAAGTCGTCTCGTTAAATCTTCAAATATTACTATTCCTTTCCTATTTTCCATTATTCCAATTAAATCGATTAGAAATCAACAAAATAAAAAGTAAGTGGACCTAACCCATTGCATCATAATTATATCCACTATTCTGATATTAAAATTCGATAGAGATGAAATTGGATCTTTTTTTTCTTTGGACTACGCGGGAATCTGTCGATATATCCGATTTAATCTTCTTGTTCCTAGACGTTCTATAGGAATAAATTAGGAATGAATAAATTACTATTCCCTTCCTTTACCGAGAAACATTTATTCCATGTCACAACATATGAGCCATTTTAAATATCTTTCTTTGATTCCAATTCCAGAACACAAGATCCGTTTTATTAGTTATATCTTATATATCTATTTATATATCTAGCAAATCGCTATTTCATGTACTAAATATTTCCATCCATATTGATACATGCAATATTTTTGTTCCGACAACGTAATGGGGAATGTATGCGAGAAGGGTACTTTCATTTCGAGTCTCATATTATTTAATATTTAATTAACTAATATGTATTTAATTCAATACAATATATTAATTTAATAATAGGAAATTTATTAAAAGAAAATAAAAGAGTAAAGTAGAAAGTAATAAAATAGTAGAAA